AGAAAGGGCAGATGTATAGAACCTTTCAACGAGATAGTGCTTTTTCAAATCTCTCAAAATGGAATCTGTTCCAAACATATATGCCATGGTTCCTTACTTCGACAGGGTGCAAATATCTCAATTTCACCCTTTTAGATACTCTTTCAGACCCATTGCCGATACTGAGTAGTAGTCAAAAATTTGTATCCATTTTTCATGATATGATGCATGGATCAGATATATCACGGCCAATTCCTCAGAAGATTCTTCCACAATGGACTCTGATAAGTGAGATTTCGAGTCAATGTTTACAGAATCTTCTTCTGTCCGAAGAAATGATTCATCGAAATAATGAGTCACCCGTTCCATTGATATGGGCACATCTGAGATCAACAAATGCTCGGGAGTTCCTCTATTCCATCTTTTTCCTTCTTCTTGTTGCTGGATATCTCGTTCGTATACATCTTCTCTTTGTTTCCCGAGCCTCTAGTGAGTTACAGACAGAGTTAGAAAAGATCAAATCTTTGATGATTCCATCATACATGATGGAATTTCGAAAACTTCTGGATAGGTATCCTACATCTGAACTGAATCCTTTCTGGTTAAAGAATCTCTTTCTAGTTGTTCTGGAACAATTAGGAGATTCTCTGGAAGAAATACGGGGTTCTGCTTCTGGTGGCAACATGCTATTGGGTGGTGGTCCCGCTTATGGGGTCAAATCAATACGTTCTAAGAAGAAATATTGGAAGATCAATCTCATCGATCTTGTAAGTATCATACCAAATCCCATCAATCGAATCATTTTTTCGAGAAATACGAGACATCTAAGTCGTACAAGTAAAGAGATCTATTCATTGATAAGAAAAAGAAAAAACGTGAATGGTGATTGGATTGATGATAAAATAGAATTCTGGGTCGCGAACAGTGATTCGATTGATGATGAAGAAAGAGAATTCTTGGTTCAGTTCTCCACCTTAACGACAGAAAAAAGGATTGATCAAATTCTATTGAGTCTGACTCATAGTGATCATTTATCAAAGAATGACTCTGGTTATCAAATGATTGAACAACCGGGATCAATTTCCTTACGATACTTAGTTGACATTCATCAAAAGGATCTAATGAATTATGAGTTCAATAGATCCTGTTTAGCAGAAAGACGGATATTCCTTGCTCATTATCATACAATCACTTATTCACAAACCTTGTGTGGGGCTAATATTTTTCATTCCCCATCTCCTCATGGAAAACCCTTTTCGCTCCGCTTAGCCCTATCCCCTTCTAGAGGTATTTTAGTGATAGGTTCTATAGGAACTGGACGATCCTGTTTGGTCAAATACCTAGCGACAAACTCCTATGTTCCTTTCATTACGGTATTTCCGAACAAGTTCCTGGATGACAAGCCTAAAGGTTATCCTATTGATGATATCGATATTGATGATAGTGACGATATTGATGATAGTAATGATGACCTTGATATTGATACGGAGCTGCTAACTATGACGAATGTGCTAACTATGTATATGACGACGAAAATAGACCGATTTGATATCACCCTTCAATTCGAATTAGCAAAAGCAATGTCTCCTTGCATAATATGGATTCCAAACATTCATGATCTGCATGTGAATGAGTCGAATTACTTATCCCTCGATCTATTAGAGAACTATCTCTCCAGGGATTGTGAAAGATGTTCCACTGGAAAGATTCTTGTTATTGCTTCGACTCATATTCCCCAAAAAGTGGATCCCGCTCTAATAGCTCCAAATAAATTCAATACATGCATTAAGATACGAAGGCTTCTTCTTCCACAACAACGAAAGCACTTTTTCATTCTTTCATATACTAGAGGATTTCACTTGGAAAAGAAGATGTTCCATACTAACGGATTCGGGTCCATAACCATGGGTTCCAATGCGCGAGATCTTGTAGCACTTATCAATGAGGCCCTATCAATTAGTATTACACAGAAGAAATCCATTATAGAAACTAATACAATTAGATCAGCTCTTCATAGAAAAACTTGGGATTTTCGATCCCAGATAAGATCGGTTCAGGATCATGGGATCCTTTTCTATCAGATAGGAAGGGCTGTTACACAAAATGTACTTCTAAGTAATTGCCCCATAGATCCTATATCTATCTATATGAAGAAGAAATCATGTAAGGGAGGGGATTCTTATTTGTACAAATGGTACTTCGAACTTGGAACGAGCATGAAGAAATTAACGATACTTCTTTATCTTTTGAGTTGTTCTGCCGGATCGGTCGCTCAAGATCTTTGGTCTTCATCCAGACACGATGAAAAAAATTGGATCACTTCTTATGGATTCGTCGAGAACGATTCTGATCTAGTTCATGGCCTATTACTATTATTACTATTAGAAGTAGAAGGCGCTCTGGCTCTGGCGGGATCCTCACGGACAGAAAAATCTTGCAGTCAGTTTGATAATAATCGAGTGACATTACTTCTTCGGTCCGAACCAAGGAATCAGTTAGATATGATGCAAAATGGATCTTG